AGGCAATTTTGGTTTTTTATTTTAACTAATCTTCATTGCAGATATTTTTCTCAACACATTTACATTCATATTGACAACAGTGTATCAAATAAATATAATTCGATCTGGGCAATTAGATCTTAGTTTCGGATCTATTTATCTCTTTATTTTAGTCTTTCAGTTTTTTTAAGTTTTATATATATATTTTATATCTTTGTACAAAATATAAATGTACAAAATATAAAAATTTTGAAATATATATATATAAAATAATATATATATATATAATTTATAATAATAAAGTTTATAATAATAAAGAATAAAATAGAAAATTTAGAAAATAAAAGCAAGCAAATAACTTATAAAATAAAATATAGAAAATAAAGCAAATCCAGTATAGTATATTAAGAAATATGATATATATATATTTCATCCATAAGAAATTTGTAAATCATATAAATTTGACTTTATCTTTCTTTTTTTTATTTAATTTGTTATTAAATTTTTTAATGATGATTCTATTTTTTTATGATAATTATATCTACATAACGTAATTTTTTGGGGGGTTGCTAACTCAATGGTAGAGTACTCGGCTTTTAAGTGCGGCTAACGTCTTTTACGCATTTGTATGAAGAAATAAATTCGTCCATACCTTGGTATAGTTTGTAAGACCACGACTGATCCTGCTGAAAGGAATGAATGGAAAAAATAGCATGTCGTATTAATGGAGAATTCTGCTAAATTTTTTTGGATCGGTTCCAAACCTTGTTTGAATTCTTGGTACGGAATATAGAACGAAAAAAAATTATAATATTTCTATTATTAAAGTGGGTCTGAGTTAATAAATGGATAGAGTTATATGGCTCTAATTATCGGGAAACAAAAAAGCAACGAGCTCCCGTTCTTAATTTGAACGATTTTCCGATCTAATTGGATGTTAAAAAGAAATTAGTGCCCGCGCGGAAAGGCTTTTCCATGAATGGATTTTCCATTTTTTTAATAAATCCTAACTATATTGTCATTCTCCACTGTAAGGGGAATTAGATGTGTAGAAGAAAGAGTATATTGATAAATAACTTTTTTTCCAAAATCAAAAGAGCGATTGGCGTGAAAAAATAAAGGATTTCTAACCATCTTCTTATCCTATAATGAACATAAATCGATTCGATGGAACAAAGAGAAAATAGAGAATCCGTTGATCAATTTGCCAATTTCTGAAGTATCTATTCTTTTCTTATTATACTTTTTTGTTTTTACTGTATCGCACTATGTATTATTGAATAACCCCCAAAATCTCCTATCTTTGCTTCAATTAAATTGAATTTCAAATGAAAATAGAGAAATACAAAAGATATTTCGAACTAGATCGGTCTCGAAAAAATGACTTCCTATACCCACTTATCTTTCGGGAGTATATTTATACATTTGTTCGTGATCGTGGTTTAAATAGATCTAGTTTGTTGGAAAATAGGGGTTATGACATTAAATCTAAATCAAGTTTATTAGTTGTAAAACATTTAATTACTCGAACATATCAACAGAATCATTTGATTTTTTCTGTTAATGATTCAAACCAAAATCTACTTTTTAGGTACAACAAAGATTTGCATTCTCAAATGCTATCGGGGGGGATTGCAGTCATTGTAGAAATTCCATTTTCTCGACGATTAGTATCCCTTTTAGAAAGGTCAGAAATAGTAAAATCTCATAATTTACAATCACTTCATTCAATATTTCCTTTTTTAGAGAGTAAGTTTCCACATTTAAATTATGTGTCAGATGTACTAATACCTTACCCTATCCATCTAGAAAAATTGGTTCAAACACTTCGTTACTGGGTGAGAGATCCCTCCTCTTTACATTTATTACGACTCTTTCTTCATGAGTATTGGAATTTGAACAGTTTTATTATTTCAAAGAAATCTATTTCCATTTTTGCAAAGGACAATCCAAGATTATTCTTGTTCTTATATAATTTTCATGTATATGAATACGAATCTATTCTCTTCTTTCTTCGTAACCAATCTTTTCATTTACAATCAACATTTTTTCGAGTCCTTTTTGAACGAATATATTTCTATGAAAAAATAGAAGATTTTGCTGAAAGCTTTACTAATGATTTTCGGGCAACCCTATGCTTGGTTAAGGATTCTTTCATACATTATTTTCGATATGAAGGAAAATCTATTCTGGCTTCAAAAGATAGGCTTTTTCCGATGAAAAAGTGGAAATATTATTTTGTCAATGTATGTCAATGTCATTTTGATGTGGGGTTTCACCCGGAAAAGATCTATATAAATTCATTATCCAAGCATTCCCTCTCCCTTTTGGGTTATCTTTCAAGTGTATGTCTAAACCCCTTAGTGGTACGGAGTCAAATGCTCGAAAATTCGTTGATAATAGATAATACCATAAATAAACTTGATACAATTGTTCCAATTCTTCCTTTAGTTGAATCGTTGTCAAAAATGAAATTTTGTAATGCAATAGGACATCCCATTAGTAAACCGACTCGGGCTGA